ATAGATTTGATCGTCTCTCCTACAAAAAAACTCATAAGACCAACTCCATTCGTAATTCCATCAACTACTTGTCTATCAAAAAAATGAGTGAATTCAGACACTCTTCTCATCGTCCCTGTTAAGTATGTTGCATAAAAAGCGTCTATATAACCACGATTATATGACCAAGTATATATCCCATTTTTTATCTTGTCAGAAAAAATTCTCTTAAGATTTGTTTTCATTAATGAATTAACTAAATCCAAATTTGTAAAAGGGGAATACGGAGGCTTATAAAAAAAAAATGCTATAATTATTCCAAGATAGGCTAGACTAACTGAAAACACTGCATCTTTCGCAAATTCCGACCAATCTGTTAAATAATTCGAATTTTGATGTAACAGATTTATTGAGGGGGTTAACCATTTGGATAAAATATCCAAATCGACGCCATTCAAAGAAATTCCTATGAATCCAACAAAGAAAGTAAAGAAGACTAATATAAGGATAGGAAATAATATAGTATTATCCGATTCATAAGGATACACAAAAGTTTTCTTCTTGCCAAAACGAGAAATAGTAAGAAAAGATTGGCTTCTAGTTCTTGCATTCTCATCAATTAGATCTATTTTCTGTGAAAAAAAATAAGCACTTTTCTTTTGCGTCATTATTAATAAAGTTAACAAATGAAAGTTTTTCTTATTGACTTTAAAACCTTCTTTACCCCATAGAGATATTGAATAGAGGGAAGTCTTTTTTTTTCCACTGAAATTTTGAAAATGAGCATTTAAATGTCCTTCAAAAGTAAGTAAATAGATCCGAAACATATAAAATGCGGTTAATCCCGCCGTAGACCAAGCTATTATTGCAAAAATTGTTGAATATAACCAACTATCATTAAGAATTTGATCTTTGGACCAAAAACAAGCAAGAGGTGGAATCCCACAAAGAGAAAGTGTGCCTAATAAAAACGCACTTTTGGTAATTGGTACATGTTTTTTTAAACCTCCCATAAAAACCATATTTTGACTTTTAGTCGGAGAATAACCAACAATAGTTTGCATTGAATGAATAACAGAACCCGATCCCAAAAACAATAATGCTTTCGAATAAGCATGAGTAATCAAATGAAATAAAGCACTTCGAGAAGACCCCATACCGAGAGCTAACATCATATAACCCAATTGAGACATGGTGGAATAGGCTAAACCTCTCTTAATGTCTTTTTGAGCAAGAGCTAAAGTAGCTCCAAAAAATAGTGTTATTATCCCTATTAAAGAAATTAAATTCATTATTTGAGGTATAATAATGAAAAGAGGTAAAAGTCGAGCTACAAGGAAAATTCCCGCGGCTACCATAGTAGCAGCATGGATAAGAGCCGAAATAGGAGTCGGCCCTTCCATTGCATCTGGTAACCATACATGAAGGGGGAATTGTGCAGATTTCGAAACAGCACCAGAAAAGAATAAAACAGCGCACCACGTAACAAATAAAAAATTTAACTCATTATGAAAAATCAAGTTATTGGATATTTGAAATAAATCCCGAAATTCAAAACTCCCTGTTATCCAATAAAAACCCAAAATTCCCAATAATAAACCAAAATCCCCAACACGATTAGTTACAAACGCTTTTTGACAAGCATTTGCTGCAACAGGACGTGTGAACCAAAATCCTATTAATAGATAGGAACACATTCCTACTAATTCCCAAAAAATATAAATTTGTATCAAATTGGAACTAGTAACTAATCCCAACATGGCAGTACTGAAAAAACTCATATAAGCAAAAAATCTCAAATATCCACGATCATGAAACATATAATTATCACTATAAATAAGAACCAAAATTCCAACAGTAGTGATTAATATTGACATAATAGAAGTAAGCGGATCGATTAAGTAGCCAAATTCTAAAGAAAAATCATTATTGAGAATCCAAGCCCAGACATATTGATAGGTAGCACGGCTATTTAGTTGCTGAATCGATAAATTGATCGAAAAAATCATGACTATACTTAATACTAAAACACTTTGAAAAGCCCACATACGACGAAGACTTTTTGTTGCCGACGGAAAAAGAAGAAGTCCCACTCCGATTAATATAGGAACTGAAAGTGGAAGGAAAGGTATTATCCATGCATATTGATATGTTTGTTCCATAAAAAAAGTTTTTTAGTCTGAATTAATTTCTTCCGATTAACTGGACCCCACCCCTTTCAAAAGGGATCAATAAAAAAATCAAAATATGCACTAACTTAAAAAAATTTAACGTAAATAAAAATTTAGCATTTGATACTCGTACTTAATTCTGTATCTTAGTTTTTCGAAATAGTTCAAATATTCAACTCAATAAGTTAGACGTGGTCAAATAATATGACCAAGTTCTGTAAAAAAAACTACTTCTTTATTTTAAATATATTTGTATTTTGAAAATATACAAATTTAGGAAGAGATCAAAAATAAAAATAGAAATTTTTCTAACAATGGTTTTTTTTATAGCAAACATCCGGAATTACACTCAAAAGTACTTGATTCTGATATAAATCGTGGAATTCACTAATGTCATCGGCTTAATAACTCGTCGTTTTTTTTAGTTAGTTTCATTTTAGTTAGTTTATTTCAACTTATTAACTAATTCCTTAAATGAGATTGATTATGATTCTTTTTGTTTTTTTAATATTTTTGTTATTAGAAACCGTTAGAATATCTGAGTGTATATATAAAACTTAATGGTTTATTTGAAACTTGATTTTTTTTTAATTGAGAAAATTTTCTTTAGTGAGAAAGGATAAAAAGATGTATCCGGTAACAGAACAGATAAATTACTAATCTCATTCGAATTTCAAAAAATTTAGACGGATTCGTTGGACTAGTTACTCGAAAAAAGATTCCATTTGGTATTAGATAAAAGTTGTCTTTTGAAATACTTCCTTTGATTTTATTACATGGAAATGCAGTGTCGAATGACAAAAAGCACTGGAGATAGATCTTTTAGATTCTTTATTTTTAGTTCCACGAATTAGATTTATATATCATAGCTGATTATAGAAATATCTGAGAAAAAAGAACAAATAAAAGTACTAGTAATCCATACAACTTATTTGTTCTTAGAAGCCTTCTAGAGACCTTTTTGAACAAAAAATTTGTAGGAATCTTGTAGAGAAGTTTCATATATTTAGATTTATTTGTGATGATAAGGACTAAAAGAATAACTAGATAATGAATAGTAATTAAGGATTCTTTTGAACAATAGATGTCTTTCACATCTCAACTATAACAATGAGTAACCTCTTCATTTTGAAATGGCAGTTCCAAAAAAACGCACTTCTAGATCAAAAAAGCGTATTCGTCAAAATATTTGGAAAAGGAAGGGATATTCATCGGCGTTAAAAGCTTTGTCATTAGGAAAATCTCTTTCTACCGGCAAATCCAAAAGTTTTTTTATGCGACGAGCAAATAAGTCCTAAAATGTTGTAAGACTCGGAATCTATTTGACGTTAAAATTGGCTTATTTCAGTCTTACTATCAAATTCTCAATTAAAACTCTCTATTAGTTTGAACTAATCAATATGAAATAGACTCCGTTTTGTGATGTTCATATGGAAAATATGGAACATTAAGAATTTGAAAATTTCGCAAATTCTAAGAAAAAATACAATAAGAAAAACCAAGGTTTTACCTTTTTTTAGGACTCTATTTTTCATTTTGTTGGTGGGGAGTATTATTTTCCCCATCGACCTTTTTGTTAAAATTCAAATGCTAATAATATGTTTTCTTTATCTATAATATCTAAAGAATATCGAGAGAAGATCAGAAATAAGATCTTTAGTTCAAATTAACGATAGAAACTCATTGATTCAATTTTGAAAACTTGTATAACTTTCTGACTTCGTCTTTCTCGGAATGACTATAGAGTTCTCAGATATTTTTTGATTTCAGTCCAACCAATAAAAGACGAAAACTCTCGGGATATTATATACAAACAATGTCTTACTTTAGAAAAATCCAAAAAAGGTTTCTTTTATGTTCCGCGAGAAAATTCATTTGGTTGTTTTAAATTTCTGAAAGAAGTTAAATGGGAACTAATTGTTATGAATTTGAATTGTTATTCAAAAATTTTTTCAGTGAAGTGATACTGTCAATCTTGACAATTCAATATAAATAGCCTATTATGGGTTCGAACAAGCCGCTATGGTGAAATCGGTAGACACGCTGCTCTTAGGAAGCAGTGCGAGAGCATCTCGGTTCGAGTCCGAGTAGCGGCATGCCGTCTTCGAAACACCAGACAATAGATCTTATAATGAAAAATGAATGAAATTCCCGCTTTTCATTTATACTTAAATTAAGGGATTACTCTTTTTTTTTTATGATATTTTCAACCTTAGAGCATATATTAAATCATATTTCCTTTTCAATTGTTTCAATTGTCATTTCAATTTGGTTTTTCAACCTATTGGTCACTGAACTCATAAAACCATATGAGTTATCAGAAAAGGGCATGATACCGACCTTTTTGTGTTTCACAGGATTATTAGTGACTCGTTGGATTTATTCCGGTCATTTTCCACTAAGTGATTTATACGAATCATTAATCTTTCTTTCGTGGAGTTTCTCCCTTATTCATATAGTCGCCTATTTCAAAAAAAATAAAAATCTAAGCGCAATAACCGCCTCGAGTACTATTTTTACCCAAGGCTTTGCTACTTCAAGTCTTTTAAGTGAAATACAGAAACCGGCAATATTAGTCCCTGCGCTCCAATCCGAGTGGTTAATAATGCACGTAAGTATGATGATATTGAGCTATGCCGCTCTTCTGTGTGGATCATTATTATCCGCTGCACTTCTAGTCTTTACATTTCGAAAGAAAAGTAATCGGTTTTTAAAATCATTTTCATTTAACGAAATCCAATATAGCTATGACAGAAGTACTATTTTAAGAAATACTTCTTTTGTTTCTGGTAAGAATTATTACAAGAGCCAATTAATTCAACAATTGGATTTTTGGAGTTATCGTGTGATTAGTCTAGGATTTCTTTTTTTAACTACGGGTATTATTTCAGGAGCAGTCTGGGCGAATGAAGCGTGGGGATCATATTGGAGTTGGGATCCAAAAGAAATTTGGGCCTTTATTACTTGGATTATATTCGCTATTTATTTACATATTCGAACAAATAAGAATTTCCCGGGTGAAAATTCCGCACTGGTGGCGGTTCTAGGTTTTCTTATAATTTGGATATGCTATTTTGGAGTTAATCTATTAGGAATAGGGCTACATAGTTATGGTTCATTTACATTACCGTCTAGCTAAGGAAGCTTCTTACGAATCCAAACTAACTCGAGCTGTCTATAAAAAACTTTGTAACGAACTGCGTGAATCCAGTACCAATAGTGTAGTGATTCGCGCGGTTCTCGCAAAGACCGCGCATCTCGGGTTAAAATGAAAATTCATTTTTCACTTTATTAAAAATAATAGAAAAAAGCATTCTTTTGTCTATTCTACAACAAGTTTTTAAAAATTATCTAATTTTTTTCTTTAGGAAAAATCTCTATAAAAAACTAAATAAAAGAACTTCAACCTTCTCAACTGAAAGTGACAGAACAAAATCCGGGTAGATTCCAATCCCTATTATGGGTAGAAAGATAGCGATTGAAACAAACAACTCGCGCGGTCCAAAATCAAAAAGATAAGAAGTCGGGGCATTAAATAACTTGGATCCATAGAACATCTGGCGTGACATAGATAATGAATAAATGGGCGTTAATATCATTCCAATTGCTATTACAAAAGTCAGTAGAATTTTTGGCATGAAAAAATATTTTTGACTGGTAATTAGTCCCCACAATACGATTAATTCTGCAACAAAACCACTCATACCTGGTAATGCGAGGGAGCCCATAGAAAAGCTACTAAACAGCGTAAATATTTTTGGCATTGGGATAGCTACGCCGCCCATTTCGTCGAGATAAACAAGACGTATTCTATCATAACTTGTTCCTGCCAAGAAAAAAAAGGCCGCCCCAATAAATCCGTGAGAAATTATTTGTAAAATGGCTCCATTGAGTCCTGCGTCGGTTATAGAACCAATTCCTATAAGTATCAAACCCATATGCGATACAGAAGAATAGGCTATTCTTTTTTTAAAATTACGTTGGCCGGAAGAAGTTAAAGCTGCATAGATTATTTGTATTGTGCCTATTATCATCAACCAGGGAGAAAAAATAGAATGAGCATGAGGTAATAATTCCATATTAATCCGAATCAATCCATATGCCCCCATTTTTAATAAGATTCCCGCTAAAAGCATACAAGTACTGTAATGAGCTTCGCCGTGGGTATCAGGTAACCATGTATGGAAAGGTAGAATCGGCGATTTGACAGCAAACGAAATCAAAAATCCGATATAAAATATTATTTCCAAGGCCACAGGATACGGTCGATTAATTGATGTTTCAAAATCTAATGTTGGTTCATTAGAACCATATAAACCAAGACCCATAACTCCCATTAATAGAAAAACAGAACCTCCTGCCGTGTACAAAATAAATTTAGTTGCCGAGTACATCCGTTTCTTTCCTCCCCACATGGATAGAAGGAGATAAACCGGAATTAATTCTAACTCCCACATGATGAAAAAAAGTAAAAGATTCTGAGAAGAAAATGGCCCTATTTGAGCGCTATACATTGCTAATAGCAAAAAATGGAATAATCGAGAATCCCGAGTAAGAGGCCAGGCTGCTAACGTAGCTAAAGTAGTGATAAATCCCGTTAGTAAAATAGGTCCTATAGAAAGTCCATCTATTCCTAATTTCCAATGGAAATCAAAAAAATGAATCCATTTATAATCTTCCACTAGTTGGATTAATGGATCATCTGATTGGAAATGATAACGGAATACATAGGTTAGTAGAAGGAGCTCTAAAATACATATACAAATGGTATACCATCTAATTACCTTATTTCCTTTATGAGGAAGAAAAAAAATTAAAGAACCCGCAGCTATTGGTAAAAATACAATTATTGTTAACCAAGGAAAATCATTCGTGATAAAGGCAAAATACACTTAGGCCAGAAAACCGGTGCGCAAAAATTTTTTTGCGCTCGGGTTTTCTCGGTAAAACAAATCAGCTGAATTCAAGTAGAGTTTTAAGTGAGGTATCAATAAGCTAGACCCATGCTGCGAGTTGTTTCATGCCATAAATAAACCCGAACACTCAAGAAATCCGTTGGACAAGCGGATTCACACCTCTTACAACCGACACAATCCTCTGTTCTTGGAGCCGAAGCAATTTGTTTTGCTTTACATCCGTCCCAAGGTATCATTTCTAACACATCTGTGGGGCAGGCTCGAACACATTGAGTACATCCAATACATGTATCATAAATTTTGACTGAATGTGACATTGGATCTATACATTTTTGAAGGGCATCAATTTGCGATCTACTAAATTTAGAATTGAAAAAAAAAAGAGATAAACTAAATTTAGATATTAGACGAATCAATGAGTTTCCAGCGTTTTT